AAGTCTCGCTTGGGCTGCTTTAATGGTAGTCTTTACATTTTCTCTTTCACTTGTAGTATGGGGAAGGAGTGGACTCTAGGTTACTAATTGAACAATTGATTGAGTAATTGAATTGTATCAATTTTTTTTACTGTTCGCGGAGAAAAGCAATTCTGCTATTATGGCAATACATAGTTTCTACCGGAAGCGACCAGTGGTTATCCAAGGAGGTCCTACACATAAAAAAATGAAATCTTCCTTCCGTTGAGTGATCCTGCACATTTAACCTTTGGTTTTGATTAGACTCCTAGAATGTTTTTTTTTTTTTATGCTTTTTTTGACTCGTCTCATATCCTGTTTAATCATGACAAATTAAATTGTCAGGGTCTACTATACTATTCTACTCTACTCCTTTTCCAAATCCGAAGAAGTTACCATAGAACTTCGCGGATCATCTGTTAATCGATCAACCAATGACTTTTTGGGGTGGGAATCAAAAAAATTCCTCGGTTTCGTTTTATTTTCTTTTATGTTTATATAGTATATGCCCCATACTATATCTTCTTCATCAATGGATCCCAGTATCTATATAGAATATAGAATAGAAAATTATAATAAACTAGGAATTCGAGGAGGTGGCCCTCAATTATTTTGGATTGATCGAAATCCATACAAATGGGTATAGCGAAGAAAAGAAATAGAATTCTAGTGCTATTTAATTTAGATGTATGTACATCTAATATATGGACATACATATTGTAAATTGATCCATCTAAAGACTATATATATCTGCATACAATATACATACAGTACAACTTTATAATAATAAATAGTATATTAAATTAAGTATGGTAGAAAGAACTAGAATATAGTTCTTTCTACCATACTATCTCAGAAACTTCTGATTCCAGCCCGATCGTTTCATTTTGCCATTTAAGACTTGGAATTTGAATCCCTTTCTTTCATTTCTTCAATCATTGATAAGAACTAATAATTCAAGTTTCAGCCAAATTAATCATTTTGACTGACTGTTTTTACGTAGATGATAAGTAAAAAAGCAGTAGGAACTAGAATGAACAGTGCCGTAGCAATAAATGCGAGAATATTGACTTCCATAATCTCATTTTTTTTTTTGCTTCGCAATAACTCGGGATCTAATCCCATAGAGATAAAAATTGGAATTCAATGGGATAAATTGCATCCTGATGATGCTGAATCGGATCAATATTATGAATAACAATATCTGATCGATCAAATCGATTCATCGTCGAGAATTGAATAGTATAACATAGGAAGATCTTTTATCCATACTAAATGGGATTCCTGGGCCCATAAGGAATCCCATTGAATTTTGCATCCTTTTTTTTTATTATTAGTATCCTATTTCTTGGATTGGGGCTGGAACGAATACATCAAAAATTCAGTGTGCAGTTTATTCCCATGAGAATGAAATAGATTGTTTCCAATTTTGCATTGAAAATATATAACCAAAGTCGTAGCTAGAAAAGCGCGGTTTAACCTGAAAGGTACTCCGTCGAGGTAATTATGTTAAGTTCATTGTGTATCGTACAATAAACGAATACGGGGTATGTGCACCCGGTAAAAATATGGGCAATCTTTTCCATTTCATTGATCAAGAACAATTGAAAAAGAAAGTCAGACAAACAAGTATGGTATCTCTTAAAATACTATATTGAATATAGTATAATACCACCGATTGTACCAATCCACATATGTCTCTCCTTTATCAATGGGTACTAGGGGAAGAAATGTAAATCTCCTATTTGTCTGATGATAAATGCGAAACGAAAAACAAAAGAAATCAAATCCCCGGCTGAGATTAGATCTTGCTTCCTGTCTCCCCTTTAGCGGAAAATAGCGAGATGAGTTGATAAATTCATCGGATCTTAGTTCGGGACTGACGGGGCTCGAACCCGCAGCTTCCGCCTTGACAGGGCGGTGCTCTGACCAATTGAACTACAATCCCAGTGAGACATATGGCATACGGATTCTTATCTTATTGTTTCATAAATTCTATTCCTCGTAGAAACACGAACGATATACTGATATCATATCCACATAGATATGGAATTTGATATAACGGGAGTGACACAGATTTATAGTAACCCGCAGTTATTTTATTGTCAAAATGGATAATCAATGTTTCAATGAGAAACAAAAGGACTCTTCTTTCTTGATACTTATCTTCTTTCTTGATACTTATCTTCTTTCTTGATACTTAATACTTAAGGATCATGAATCTAGATCGTTAGAAAGATCAGAACGGATGAAAATCTTATGGACAGAAAAAAAAAATTGACTCTTTTTCTTTATTTGGTATTTCTGGAAAACAAATTGGTTATATCATCCTCACGGAACAGCGAATTTTTGGGCCGAGCTGGATTTGAACCAGCGTAGACATATTGCCAACGAATTTACAGTCCGTCCCCATTAACCGCTCGGGCATCGACCCAGGAAGAATGAATTCTAGGCTTAATTATATTAATAATCTATGATTAAC